TCGAGTTTTTGGTGCGATTGCCCGAGAATTGAGACAGTTCAATTTTACTAAAATAGTTTCATTAGCTCCCGAGGTATTATAAAATGAGACCACGGTATGGTTATAGTAGGCTATTTAAAAGAAATAGATTAAGATTCATTTAGTAGATTTTGTCTCACGTATATACCTTTCAAAATTCGTATTCATAAACAAATATGTAAAAAAAAAAAGAAAAACATGTTGATTATATCCAAATTTGGAGGCACCAAAAATTTTAATTAATCATGGGTAGTGATACTATTGCTGACATAATAACCTCTATACGAAATGCCGATATGTATAGAAAAAGCGTGGTTCGAGTAGCATCTACTAATATCAGCCAAAGTATTGTTAAAATACTTTTACGCGAGGGTTTTATCGAAAACGTGAGAAAACATCGAGAAAACAACAAATCTTTTTTGGTTTTAACCCTACGACATAGAAGAAACAGGAAAAGTACTTATAGAAATCTTTTAAATTTAAAACGGATCAGTAAGCCCGGGCTACGAATCTATTCTAACTATCAAAGAATTCCTAGAATTTTAGGCGGGATGGGCGTTGTAATTCTTTCTACCTCTCGGGGTATAATGACAGACCGAGAGGCTCGACTAGAAAGAATAGGCGGAGAAATTTTGTGTTATATATGGTAATCTTTCTAATATCCAAATTGAATATGAAACTTCTTTTTTGTGAAAAAGAAAAGAGAAGAGGTGGGTTGTCTAATAGGGTTCTTCCTCCACTAGTTGATACTTCAAGGGGGTTTTACCTGGAATGAAAGAACAAAAATGGATTCATGAAGGTTTAATTACTGAATCGCTTCCCAACGGCATGTTCCGAGTTCGTTTAGATAATGAAGATATTATTCTAGGTCATGTTTCAGGAAAAATCCGACGTAGTTTTATACGGATACTGCCAGGAGATAGAGTCAAAATTGAAGTAAGTCGTTATGATTCAACCAGAGGTCGTATAATTTATCGACTCCGCAACAAAGATTCGAAAGATTAGGTGTTTTTTCAACTTCACTATTTATTTCGTAGGAATACGATTTGAAATTGAAAATTTCAAGAAACTTATTTTCTTCCAAGAAGTGGATTCAAAATTAAAGTAAGGAGTGACAAATATGAAAATAAGAGCTTCCGTTCGTAAAATTTGTGAAAAATGTCGACTAATCCGTCGTCGGGGACGAATTATAGTAATTTGTTCCAACCCAAGACATAAACAAAGACAAGGATAATAAGACTCGTTAAAGACCTGATATACAAATAGGGGATCTGTTTTGACCTGAAATGGATATATCCATATATCTCTGACTCAAATTTATGAGATGATAAAATATGGAAAAAGCTATACCGAAAAAGAGTTCACGTGGACGTATTGGTTCACGTAAGAGTACACGTAAAATACCAAAGGGGGTTATTCATATTCAAGCAAGTTTCAATAATACCATTGTGACTGTTACAGATGTACGGGGGCGTGTGGTTTCTTGGTCCTCCGCCGGTACTTGTGGCTTCCGAGGTACAAGAAGAGGGACGCCATTTGCTGCTCAAACCGCAGCGGCAAATGCTATTCGTGCAGTAGTAGATCAAGGTATGCAACGAGCAGAAGTCATGATTAAAGGTCCCGGTCTCGGAAGAGACGCAGCATTACGAGCTATTCGCAGAAGTGGTATACTATTAACTTTCGTACGGGATGTAACTCCTATGCCACATAATGGCTGTAGACCCCCGAAGAAACGGCGTGTGTAGAAATCAAAATAGAAGATATTTCACTAGCAAGAGAAACAAGAGAAATAAATGATTCAATGATCTGATCAAATAATATTATTATGGTTCGAGAGAAAATAGCAGTATCTACTCGGACACTACAGTGGAAGTGTGTTGAATCAGCAGCAGACAGTAAGCGTCTTTTTTATGGGCGCTTTATTCTGTCTCCGCTTATGAAAGGTCAAGCAGACACAATAGGCATTGCGATGCGAAGAGCTTTGCTTGGAGAAATCGAAGGAACATGTATAACACGCGCAAAATCTGAGAAAATATCTCACGAATATTCTACCATAATGGGTATTCAAGAATCAGTACATGAAATTTTAATGAATTTGAAAGAAATCGTATTGAGAAGTAATCTCTATGGAACTTGTGAGGCGTCTATTTGTGTCAGGGGCCCTGGATATGTAACTGCTCAAGATATCCTCTTACCGCCTTATGTAGAAATCGTCGATAATACACAGCATATAGCTTGCTTGACAGAACCCATTGAGTTGGTTATTGGATTACAAATAGAGAAGAATCGCGGATATCTTATAAAAGCGCCAAATACCTTTCAAGATGGAAGTTATCCTATAGATCCTGTATTCATGCCTGTTCGAAATGCGAATCATAGTATTCATTCTTATGAAAATGGTAACAAAGAAATACTATTTCTCGAAATATGGACAAATGGAAGTTTAACTCCTAAAGAAGCACTTCACGAAGCCTCCCGGAAT